CCCCTTCCTTATAAGTTAGAGTTGAATTTATTGGATTGTTTCATCAACGATCTTAGGTCAGAATTTTTGACTCTGCGCCAGTGATTCCACTATTATTTATTAGTGAACAATAATTCAAGAATTCCGTCATAGAGATAGGGGACATAATTCATATGGATATAGTAAATCTCGCTTGGGCTGCTTTAATGGTAGTCTTTACATTTTCCCTTTCACTCGTAGTATGGGGAAGAAGTGGACTCTAGAAGTATTACTAATTGTAATTGAGTTTAGGAATTAAACTTTATCAATTTTTTTTTGTATAAATCGTTCAGTTCTGAAAAGCTTTTTTTAGTTGAAATTTCACTATTTCAACACTATTTCAATTTAATCTAAAATTCAATTTTTAAATTGAAATAGAAATAAAAAAACATCTGCATTTCGAAATTTTCTTGGGTTTAGTGTTGTAATATAGTTTTTGAATAATATATATGAAGAATACTCTTTCAATTTAACAAATATTTCAATTATTTCCGTGTTTGTATTTCGAAAGTAAAAAGAATAAAAAGTAAAAGAAATACAAATGGTAGTAAATTTATTCCAACGAAATTCTTGATCAACTTTCTATTTCGATGAACCCGCTCTTACTAAAATTAGATATGGACCGTGAGGAAGAGTTGAACTTTTTTATTATTCAAAGAGAAAATAGTTCTGTTATTACATTACGTAGATACACATTTTCTATCGGAAACAGACATAGTAGTTCTCTAACGAGATACTACTACACAGACTAAAATAATGTCTTGGGCGAGTCACATATTGCGCATTTCCCGTTTGTTTTAATATTTTAATATTTTGCAAATTTTATTTATGTTGTATTTGCTTTATTGAACTCACTGCTCAAACGTTAAAAGAGGTCTGATCGATCAATGACTTCTTTGTCAGAATGCTAGTAAAAAGATTACTTTTTTCTTTTATTATACCCATCAAAGAGGCCCTTGATTCTTTTGATCAGGATTCATATTGAAAATAATCAGCAATACAGGAATTAGAATCGTACGAGTCGCTTTTCGATTATTTCAAATTGATTGAAATCAACACAAATTAAATACAAAACAGATGGATAAAGCAAAGAAATAGAATTGGGGGGCGCTGTATACATTATATATAATATGTAATTGATATCCATATATATATACCGATATATAGAAATATGACGATACTGTTGTAGATTGATCTCTATTAAATTAACCCGGATTACAATACACCTTATATACACTACAATAACAATAGTAGATAGTATGGTAGAAAGAAATATCTGAATCTTTCTACCATACTATCGTATTTCATAGAATACGGCGAATTCTAGTCTGCCCGGTTCATTTAAGACGCGAAATTTGAATCCCTTTCTTCTCTTCAATTATTGATAAGAACTAAAAAGTAAAGTTTAATTCAAATTAATCACCTTGGCTGACTGTTTTTACGTATATTATAAGTAAAAAAGCGGTAGGAACTAGAATAAACAGTGCAGTAGCAATAAATGCGAGAATATTTACTTCCATAATCTCATTGTTTCGTTTTTCTTTAATTTGCAATAACTCGGGAGTTAATCCCATAGAGATAATAAATCTTTCACTTGTAAATTCAACGGGATGAATTACATCTCGATGATATCGAATCGGATCAGATCAATATCATGAATAACAATATCTGCACTATCAAATCAATTCATGGTCAAGAATTGAATAGTATAACATAGGAAGATCTTTTATCCATACCGAACTCCAAATTTTATTCCTGATCCAACCAATAATTCCTTTATTTTTTATTTATCATTCTTTTTTATTCTTTCTTTTATATAACCTACTGCCCTCTTTGTCCAACCATCTGATGAAGTATCATTGAACCGCCCTTACACTTACCATTGATTCTAAACAACCCTCAATAAACAATAGAATCTAAATAAAAAAAAAGAAAGGAGTTAAGTTCGAAACTTCTTTTTTTTTACAGATCTAATCTTCTTGGAAAACAAAAGAAGGATGATACAGACGAGTACAAGTTTCGGTATAAAAAATCTAATATTCCATCAAATTAACTGTTTGTTTTTATTATTTTTATTGTTATCTAAAAATTTCAAAAGTTTGTTCTTTCAAGGAAACCCCCTAAGAAAAAAGCGATCCCTGAAAGTATTCTATTACAATAACTATGTTAAAGTTATTTTATATCGTGCAAATTCCATTTATATATGTACTTCCGGGAAACATAGAGTACTCTATTCGACAGAGTAGCAGTAACCGAAAAAGCCATACTCAGTACAGTATGGTATCTCTTGGAATCCCGAATCTGATTCTACCAATAATTATCCTAATTCACATATGTCTATCTCCCATCAATCGAATTAGTACTAGTCAAAGAAATGGAAATTACCCGATTGATGATAAATGTGAAATAAAAAAGAAAAAAATAAAGAAGAGGGATTGCCGTTGGGAATGAAATTATAGTTACTTTATACAAAAAAAATCTT